GCCCCGGCAGAGGACCAAGAAATTACCCGACCCCGCACATCTGTAACAGTCACAATCGTATTATTGAAACTTGCTTGAACATGAATAACTCCCTTTGGTACTCTACGCGCATTCTTACGTGAACCAATACGTCTATTTCTACGTGAACCAATTTTTTGTATAGGTTTTGCCATATTTTATCATCTCATAAATATAAGTCAGAGATATATGGATATATCCATTTCATGTCAAAACGGATCCTTATTTTTTTTTACTTATTTATTTGTACATCTGTACATCGGTTACTTTTGATTTCGAGAGTCTTTTTTGCTTTAGAAAGATTATCCTTGTCTTTGTTTATGTCTCGGGTTGGAACAAATTACTATAATTCGTCCCCGCCTACGGATCAATCGACATTTTTCACAAATTTTACGAACAGAGGCCCTTATTTTCATATTTGTCATTCCTTTTCTTAATTCCGAATCTATTTATTGGAAGAAAATAAGTTTCTTGAAATTTTTAACTTCGAATTGTATCCCCACGAAAGAATGTTGAAATTGAAAAAACCACCGAATCATTCGAGTCTTTGCTTTGGAGTCTATAAACTATACGTCCTTTGGTTGAAATAAGGACTTACCTCAATTTTTATTCTATTTCTTGGTAGTATACGTATAAAACAACGTCGAATCCTTTCCGAAACAAAAACCAGAATCATATTTTCATTATCTCAAATCTAAACGAACCCCAAAGATACATACCATTGGTAAGTTGTTCAGTAATTAAACCCTCATGAATCTTTTTTTGTTGTTTCCTTCCAGGTAAAACCGCTTTGAAGTATCAACTAATGACTAATGTAAGAGGGGTAATATTATAAAGTTGTCCTTTCTCTTTTTTCACAAATATGAAAGTTCTGCGTATAATTCGTCTATCAGAAAGATTACCATATATAACACAAAATTTCTCCGCCGATTCCTTCTATTCGAGCCTTTCGGTCTGTCATTATACCTCGAGAAGTGGAAAGAATTACAATCCCCATTCCGCCTAAAATTCTAGGAATTTTTTGATAGTTAGAATATATTCGTAAACCGGGTCGACTGATCCGTTTTAAATTTAAAATAGTTCTATACGGTCCTTTTCTATTTCTTCTATGTCGTAGTGTTAAAACCAAAAAATATTTATTGCTTTCCTGATGTTTTCTCACGTTTTCAATAAAACCTTCTTGTAAAAGGATTTTAACAATATTTTCAGTGATGTTAGTAGATGGTATTCGAACTGTTCTTGTTTTATTCATGTCAGCATTTCGTATAGCGGTTATTATGTCAGCAATAGTGTCTTTACTCATGATAAACTAAGATTTTTGTTGCCCCCGAATTTTGATATAATCAACATGCTCTTTTTTTTTTTATTTATCTTTATTTCTGAATTATTAAAGGTATATACGTGATATATAAACAATCTACTAATTAATCGGTTTCATTCAAATACTATAACTATATTACGGCCTTCCCTTATAATACTTCGGGTGCTAATGAAACTATTTTAGTGAAATTTAACTGTCTTAATTCCCGGGCGATCGCGCCAAAAATTCGGGTTCCTTTAGGATTTCCTTCTTGATCAATAACAACTGCAGCATTGTCATCATATCGTATTATCATACCGTTGTCGCGTTTGAGTTCTTTACAAGTACGTACAATTACAGCTCGGATTACTTCTGATCTTTCTAGAGGTGTATTTGGTACGGCTTCCTTGATTACAGCAACAATAACGTCACCAATATGAGCATATCGTCGATTACTAGCTCCTATGATTCGAATACACATCAATTCTCGGGCTCCGCTGTTATCCGCTACATTCAAATAGGTTTGAGGTTGAATCATATCATTTTTTTATCGATTTTTTTTTGTTTTCAATGCAAGGGTTTAAATAAAAAAAAGAAATATTATTTGTTCAAAACAAAAAAACCTGCAATTTTTTTTTTTCATACAAAAGACTCCTTTCCTTTGTTTCTACATCCCTATCCCGAAAGAATGAATTGAGTTCGTATAGGCATTTTGGATGCCGCTATTGAAATTGCCCTTCTGGCTATATTTTCTGCTACTCCGCTCATTTCATAAAGTATTCTACCGGGTTTAACAACAGCTACCCAATATTCGGGAGATCCTTTCCCCGAACCCATACGTGTTTCTGTAGGTCTTACTGTAACGGGTTTGTCTGGAAATATGCGTACCCATATTTTTCCACCGCGGCGTGCGTTTCGTGTCATTGCTCGCCGCCCTGCTTCTATTTGTCTAGATGTGATCCAAGCGGGTTCAAGCGCTTGAAGAGCATATCTACCGAAGCAAATACGATTGCCTCGATAAGATATTCCTTTCATTCTTCCTCTATGTTGTTTACGGAATCTGGTTCTTTTGGGGTTATAGTTGATGGTTGTTTATCAATTCCATCCATCTCTACTACAGAACTGGACATGAGAGTTTCTTCTCATCCAGCTCCTCGCGAATTAAACAATTAAAAAATAATATACACGGTGAATAATATACGGAATCGTGGTATTCTTTTAAATTTTATCTAATCTATATCTATTATAAACTATATCTATTATAAATTATAAATTTTTTGTGTTTTAATATATAATTAAACACGTCTTCTATTTATAGATATGTCGTTTTGATATAACGTTATAATGAATCTTTATTTTGCCTTTGTATTATCATATCGAATCGACTAAAATTTAGAAATAAAAAATATTCGCGGGCGAATATTTACTCTTTCAACATTCAATTGTAAGATTAGTCTATGACATGACCTCTCAGAATAAATGAATAGGTTTCTGGTTCGTTCCGCCATCCTACCCAATGAATCATTAGGATTCGTTTTCAATAGAATCTTATGCATTCACAGGTTCTGTCGTCCCCACCACTTCTCGATTAATGGTTAGGTCTGAATTCTACAACGGAGCCCTTAATTAAATAATTAAATTTATTAATTAAATTTTTTCTTGAGTCAACCTTCTCAGTCTTTATTGGCTCAGGGCTCTTGATTTTTTCTTCTATGCACTGATTTGTCTAATTATGGATCAATCAGTATTGATGCTTTATTACATTCCCTTTATATGAGATGACTCATAGACCTTACATATTGGAATTATATATCATTGATATTTCTTTTCCTATCTTTCTCTCACCCTTCCATTTATCTGTATACTTTTATTGCTTTACAACTCATAATCAGATTGGTTTTTCTTTTGTGTTTATGCAAAAAAGATTTCAGTTGCTACAATGATATGACTCATATATCATATCTTGACTGGTTCCTTATATCCAGATAATGCGAAGCGATGAGTTGGTTATTAGTTCTATAGTTATCAGTTCGTACTACGGGCCGGTCTATTTTGTTGAATCCTATAATCCTAAAAAAACCAACGAGTCACACACTAAGCATAGCAATTATATCAAACGATTAATCGAATTTTTATTCAACCTTATAGAATTGTTCATTTTTTTTATTTAACAGAAAAGGAATGAAAGAGTTTGCCGTTTTTGTTTTATCACCAGATATAACTAAATACAAGTAAAGTAAGTTCTTATTATTCCTCGTCTACAAATATCCAAATTTTGATGCCTAATACCCCATAGATAGTTCGAACTGCGTAGGCACAATAATCAATTTTAGCTCGAATGGTTTGTAGAGGAACCCTACCTTCTCTGATCCATTCAACACGTGCAATTTCTTTTCCGTCGATACGCCCTGCAATTTGTACTTGAATTCCTTTTGTACCTGCCTGTTCAGTTAATTCAATAGCTTTTTTCATTGCTTTGCGAAATGAAACTCTATTCTTTAATTGTCCGGCTATAAATTCTGCAAGAATATTGGGGTGCCCATAAGGATTTGAAATTCTTGTAATAGCAATGTTAAGTTTTCGGTTTACACAATTGAGTTCTTTTTGTACATTCATCTGTAATTCTTCGATTCTTCGAGTCCTGTCTTCTATTAATAACTTGGGGAATCCCATATAGATTATGACCTGAATCAAATCGATTCTTTTTTGAATCTCTATACGTGCAATTCCCTCGACATTAGATGATATTTTCATATTCTTTTGTACATAATTTTTGATACAATCTCGTATTTTTTTATCTTCTTGTAGATCCTCTGAATAATTTTTTGGTTGTGCAAACCAAAGAGAATGATGACCTTGGGTTGCACCAAGTCTGAAACCAAGCGGATTTATTTTTTGTCCCATAATCCCCCACTACTATATATATCGTGAAACGTCATATCTGTTTGTATTTTTTTTTTATACATTCGGTTTTTTTTAAGCATAACATAATATAGCGTATTTGTATTTTTTATAATATAGAATATTATTCCTTTAAATATCCCTCAGCTCTAATTTCTAGCTTTATTCCTCAGCTCTAATTTATAGCTTTTAGTTTTAGCTATTTCTTCCTCTTCATCTAAAGATATATCTTTCAATACAATAGTTATATGACAAGTGGATCTTTTTATTGGATAACTACGTCCTCGAGCTCGAGGCTTTAATTTTTTCACAGTCGTGCCCTCGTTGACTTCGGCTTTACTAATGATTAAACTTGTTTCGTTGAAACCCTTATTGTGAGTAGCATTTGCTGCTGCAGAATAAACCAATTTTAAAATGGCATAACATGCTCGATAAGGCATGAGTTCTAGTATCATAAGTGTTTCTTCATAGGATCGCCCACGTATTTGATCAATTACTCTTCTCGCTTTGTGAGCGGACATACATATATGTTGGCCTAAGGCATATACTTCTGTATATCGGTTCGCCTTTCTCTTCTTTATCATAAGGTTCACCTCTCATTAATGAACGACAAGCATTTATATTTTATTATTTTTTAATTAATTATTAACGACGAGATCTATTATCATTTTTCGCATGCCCTCGGAAATTTAGAGTAGGTGCAAATTCTCCCAATTTATGTCCTACCATACGATCCGTTATATAAATAGGCAAATGCTCCTTTCCATTATGGATAGCAATA